GCTAATGCGATAACCAGGCCATAAATTGTTAAAGCTTCCATAAAAGCTAGGCTAAGTAACAAAGTACCTCGTATTTTCCCCTCCGCCTCCGGCTGTCTTGCGATACCTTCTACCGCTTGGCCCGCAGCAGTACCTTGACCAACTCCAGGTCCAATAGAAGCAAGCCCTACAGCCAATCCAGCAGCAATAACGGAAGCGGCAGAAATCAGTGGATTCATGATAAGTTCCTCGTCCCCAACAAAGAAATGGTTAATGATACACTCACCCAATGAATTATGATTTAATTCTTCCCTCGCTACGATTCATCCAGTCGAAATAACTACGAACTTCGCATAGGAGACTCTCCGCATAAATTCACATTCGGAGGTCAAATTAGATCGATCGTTAATTCCTATTGAACTAGCTAATATACCATATACATGTATTTCTTTCCTAATGGAAACCAACCCTTCATCCATCTTAGAGCCAATCGGATTTGAGAATCATTCGTTGAAACAGCCACAAGAGTTGCCTTAGCGCCATTCAATTCGATCCCCTCTTCGCATTTTTTATTTTTTAGAAATTCCGTTTTTGTAAATTCTTCTTTCCCGCTCTTTATCATGATCCTGCATGGATACAATCAAAAAAGACAAATTTCTTAGTACAGACTCATTGCGTAAAAAGTGATTGATCGAAGTTCATTCCATTTAGTATTTATGAAAAATGTTTTGGCCCCTCATTGAATCAAATCAATTGAAAAGGAAATTATTCTAGTTGACGATTGGGATTGGTCAACCCAGAGAAAAATATTCATTGAAGGGAGATATCGATATAAGTGGACCAAAGGCGAATTTTTGGCAAAAGATCTTTTTGATCTCTTTCCTTTTTTTTACAATTCCCTGCCTAATCTTTTTTGCTATTACTCTAAATCGTATATAGTTTAGGTATAGATATTGTTTTTTCGAAGTCGATTAGTTTGAGTCGCGCTTATATTTCCTTCGTCGAAGCGAAAAAAAGACTCTTTCGAAAACTAGTCAATGGTGGCCCTCCATGGATTCACCTATATAAGCCGCGGCTAAAGTTGCAAAAATAAGAGCTTGGATACCACTTGTAAATAATCCAAGGAACATGACAGGGATAGGAACTACTAAAGGTACTAACGAAACAAGAACAACAACTACTAATTCATCAGCTAATATATTTCCAAACAGGCGAAAACTAAGTGATAAGGGCTTTGTGAAATCTTCTAAGATGTTAATAGGTAAAAGGATTGGAGTTGGTTGAATATATTTCCCGAAATAAGCTAGCCCTTTTTTAGTAAGACCCGCATAGAAATATGCCACTGACGTGAGTAAAGCCAAAGCAACCGTAGTATTTATATCATTCGTGGGTGCGGCTAACTCCCCCTGAGGTAATTGTATGATTTTCCAAGGTAAAAGAGCGCCCGACCAATTAGAAACAAAAATAAAGAGAAACATAGTTCCAATAAAAGGAACCCAAGAGCCGTATTCTTCTCCAATTTGAGTTTGACTCACATCTCGAATGAATTCAAGGACATATTCGAAGAAATTCTGAACGCCGGTCGGAATGGTTTGTGGTTTCCGAACAGCTAGCGCAGCGGAACCTAATAAGATAGTAATTACAACCCACGAAGTAATCAGTACTTGGCCGTGAACTTGGAAACCCCCGATTTTCCAATAGAAATGTTGGCCTACTTCCACACCGGATAGCTCGTATAACCCTTTTAGTATGTTGGGGGAACCTGATAAAAGATTCATATTGCTCTCTGACAAAAAGAAAACTTTAAACGAAATTATTTTGATTCAACCATCTTTTTCTTGACTTAACTACTTGAATCGTATATTTGGAATACCAAGTAATCACACTAGTTCTTTTTATCTCGTTTTTGAGATTCAGAAATAGTAAGTGATTCGATAAATCTATGAGGGTTCCGAAACGACATAAGTTCTTTTTATTCTTATTAATTACGGATTTCTTAGAGACTCAGAACGGCCCTCACGAATTGCGAATACTAATTTGTTAAGAATAAATCGGAGGGAAGAGATAGAATCATCATTCGCTGGAATCGATATATCTGCGAGATTAGGGTCACAATTTGTATCGATTAAACAAATTGTTGGAATTCCTAAAGTGATACATTCCCGAAGGACCGTATATTCTTCGTGCTGATCAACAACGATTACAATATCGGGTAAGTTTGTCATATATTTAATCCCGCCAAGATATCTTTGCAAGTGAGATAATTGTCTTTTCAAGATGGCCGCATCTCGTTTCGGAAGACGATCCAATCTTCCTGTTTTTTGTTTTGTTCTCAAGTCTCTAAACTTCTGAAGTCTCGTTTCTGTAATCGACCAATTCGTTAACATCCCGCTGAACCATTTTTTATTAACATAATGACACCGAGCTCTTATTGCAGCCCGTAATACTGATTCAGCTGCTTTTTTTGTAGTGCCAACAATTAAGAATTGTTTTTTCCTACTGGCTGCATCAAAAACCAAAT